CTACTGCACGAATAGCATTTGCCGCTGCGGTTTGAGCAGCAAATGGTGTCCCTCTTCTTGTACCTCGGAAGCCACAAGTACCGGCAGAGGACCAAGAAACCACTCGCCCCCGTACATCTGTAACAGTCACAATGGTATTATTGAAACTTGCTTGAATATGAATAACCCCCTTTGGTATTTTACGTGTACTCTTACGTGAACCAATACGTCCACGTGAACCCTTTTTCGGTATAGCTTTTGCCATATTTTATCATCTCATAAATTTGAGTCAGAGATATATGGATATATCCATTTCATGTCAAAACAGATCCCCTATTTGTATATCAGGTCTTTAATGAGCCTTATTATCCTTGTCTTTGTTTATGTCTTGGGTTCGAACAAATTACTATAATTCGTCCCCTACGACGTATTAGTCGACACTTTTCACAAATTTTACGAACGGAAGCTCTTATTTTCATATTTGCCACTCCTTACTTTAATTTTGAATCTACTTCTTGGAAGAGAATAAGTTTCTTGAAATTTTCAATTTTTAATGGTATTCCTACGAAATAAATAGGGAAACACCTAATCTTTCGAATCTTTGTTGCGGAGTCGATAAATTATACGGCCTCTGGTTGAATCATACCGACTTACTTCAATTTTGACTCTATCGCCTGGCAGTATCCGTATAAAACTACGTCGGATCTTTCCTGAAACATGACCTAGAATCATATCTTCATTATCTAAACGAACCCGGAACATACCGTTGGGAAGCGATTCAGTAATTAAACCTTCATGAATCCATTTTTGTTCTTTCATTCCAGGCAAAACCCCCTTGAAGTATTAACTAGTGGAGGAAGAACCCTATTAGACAACCCAGCACTTCTCTTTTCTTTTTCACAAATAAGAAGTTTCATATTCAATTCGGATATTAGAAAGATTACCATATATAACACAAAATTTCTCCGCCTATTCTTTCTAGTCGAGCCTCTCGGTCTGTCATTATACCCCGAGATGTAGAAAGAATTACAACACCCATCCCACCTAAAATTCTAGGAATTCTTTGATAGTTAGAATAGATTCGTAGACCCGGCCGACTGATCCGTTTTAAATTTAAAAGATTTCTATAAGTGCTTTTCCTATTCCTTTTATGTCGTAGGGTTAAAACCAAAAAATATTTGTTGTTTTCTCGATGTTTTCTCACGTTTTCGATAAAACCCTCTCGTAAAAGTATTTTCACAATACTTTCGCTGATATTAGTAGATGCTACTCGAACCACGCTTTTTCTATACATATCGGCATTTCGTATAGAGGTTATTATGTCAGCAATAGTATCACTACCCATGATTAATTAAAATTATTGGTGCCTCCAAATTTGGATATAATCAACATGTTTTTCTTTTTTTTTTTACGTATTTGTTTATGAATATTAATTTTAAAAGGTATATACGTGAGACAAAATCTACTAAATGAATCTTAATCTATTTCTTTTAAATACCCTACTATAACCATATCGTGGTCTCATTTTATAATACCTCGGGAGCTAATGAAACAATTTTAGTAAAATTGAACTGTCTCAATTCTCGGGCAATCGCACCAAAAACTCGAGTTCCTTTTGGATTTCCTTCTTGATCAATCACAACTGCAGCATTGTCATCATATCGTATTATCATACCGTTGTCACGTTTAAGTTCTTTACAAGTACGTACAATTACAGCTCTGACCACTTCTGATCTTTGTAGAGGCATGTTTGGAACTGCGTCTTTGATCACAGCAACAATAACGTCACCAATACGAGCATATCGACGATTGCTAGCTCCTATGATTCGAATACACATCAATTCTCGAGCCCCGCTGTTATCTGCTACATTCAAATGGGTCTGAGGTTGAATCATATCATTTTTTTTTTTTTTTTATCTGTTTTTACAATACAAAGGTCAAAGAAAAAAAGAAATATTATTTGTCCAAAAAAAGAAACCTGCATCCGCTATTTTTAATTAGGGCCTATTTCTTTTTTAGCCCGAAATTATAAATTGAGCTCGTATAGGCATTTTGGACGCTGCTATTGAAATAGCCCTTCGGGCTATATTTTCTGTTACTCCACCCATTTCATAAAGAATTCGACCAGGCTTAACAACAGCTACCCAATATTCGGGAGAGCCTTTACCTGAACCCATACGTGTTTCTGCGGGTCTTACTGTAACTGGTTTATCTGGAAATATACGAACCCATATTTTTCCACCGCGACGTGCATTTCGTGTCATGGCTCGTCGACCTGCTTCTATTTGCCTAGATGTGATCCAAGCGGGTTCAAGTGCCTGAAGAGCGTATTTACCAAAACAAATAGTATTACCTCGATAAGATATTCCCTTCATTCTTCCTCTATGTTGTTTACGGAATCTGGTTCTTTTGGGGTTATAGTTGATGGTTTGTTTTGAATTCCATCTCTACTACAGAACTGGACGTGAGAGTTTCTTCTCATCCAGCTCCTCGCGAATAAAAATAAATTCAAATTAAGGATTTAGAATTCAATTCAGATATAATATAATTTGAATTAAGATATACATGTATTTAATAAGTAATCTGCTGACTCATGGATTTCATTTAATCTAGATCAAATCTATTATTAATTTTTATATCTTATTTGTATAGTTATAGATAATAGATAACTAAATATATTAAATAACTTTTTTTCTTATATTTATCTATTTTAGATTTAGAATGTTAAAAGGAATCTTTCTTTTGTTTTACTCTTTATCGTATTGGATTGACCCTAAATTTAGCAATCCAAGAAAATAAAGTTTTCGCGGGCGAATATTTACTCTTTCAATTTCTATTTCAGTTCTATCATTAGTTCATAACTTTTCCGAATAGATTAATTGGTTTCTGGTCGGTTCCGCCATCCCGATCAATGAATCGTTCGAATTCATTTTCACTAGAATCTTTTGAATTCACAGGTTCCGTCGTTCCCATCCCTTCTTACTTAATGGTTAGGTCTGAATTCTACAATGGAGCTATTAGTTCTGGAGTCAATATTCTTAGTCTTTATTGGCTCGAAGCTCTTTATTTTTTGTTCGATGAGCAGATCCTTTTAATGATGAATCCTTATTGATGCTTTATTACACAGATTTTTTATGAGATGACTCATAGACCTTACATATTGGAATTTTATATCATCCATATTCTTTTTCTTTCTTTCTTTCATCCTTCCATTTATCCATACCCTTTCTTTTTTATTTCTATTGACAACTTAGAAGCAGATTTTTTAATGAAAAAGTATTTCAGTTGCTACAACAATATGAACAATATATCATATCTTGACTGGTTCTTTGGATCCAGATAATACGAAGGGATGAGTTGGTTATTACTTCTATAGTTATTTGTTTATACTATGGGGCTGGTTACTAACCCTCAAAAAACCAACGAGTCACACACTAAGCATAGCAATTTTATCAAAAGATTAATTTAATTTTTATTAAACCCTATAGAATTATAATTGTTTGTTTATTTTTTTATTGAAGAGAAAATAAAAATAAGAAAGAAATTTCTCTTTTTGTTCCATCACCGGATAGAATGCAAAGGGAAATAAAGGTTTATTTTATTATTCCCCGTCTATAAATATCCAAATTTTGATGCCTAATACCCCATATATAGTTCGAACTGTATAGGAACAATAATCAATTTTAGCTCGAATGGTTTGTAGTGGAACCCTACCCTCTCTGATCCATTCAACACGCGCAATTTCTTTTCCGTCGATACGTCCTGCAATTTGCACTTGAATTCCTTTTGTATCTGCTTGTTCAGTTAATTCTATAGCCTTTTTCATTGCTTTGCGAAAAGAAACTCTATTTTTTAATTGGCCGGCTATAAATTCTGCAAGAATATTAGGGTTTCCGTAAGGCTTTTCAATTCGTGTGATAGCAATGTTAAGTTTTCTATTTACAGAATTAAATTCTTTTTGTAAATTCATCTGTAATTCTTCGATTCCTCGGGGTCGACTTTCAATTAATATTTTTGGAAATCCCATATAGATTATGATTTGGATCAGATCGATTCTTTTTTGAATCTCTATACGCGCAATTCCCTCAACGCCAGAGGATGTTTTCATATTTTTTTGTACATAATTCTTGATATAATTTCTTATTTTTTGATCTTCTTGCAGACCCTCAGAATAATTTTTTGGTTGTGCGAACCAAAGGGAATGATGACCTTGGGTTGTACCAAGTCTGAAACCAATTGGATTTATTTTTTGTCCCATGTTCCCCCATTACTATTACTATACATATCATAATACGACATAGTTGTATCCTTTTTTTTCCATTTTGGTTTTTGTGACCACTTAATAGAGTCGGTATCTATATATCCACCTAAGGATATATCTTTCATTACAATAGTTATATGGCAGGTAGGTTTTTGTATGGCAAAACTACGCCCTCGAGCTCGAGGTTTTAATCTCTTCACGATAGTACCTTCATTTACTTCAGCTTTACTAATGACTAAATTTGCTTCATTCGAACCCATATTGAAACTAGCATTTGCTGCTGCAGAATAAACTAATTTGAAAATGGGATAACATGCTCGATAAGGCATGAGTTCTAATATCATAAGTGTTTCTTCGTAGGAACGCCCACGAATTTGATCAATTACTCTTCGCGCTTTGTGAGCAGACATAGATATATGTTGACCTAAAGCGTATACTTCTGTTTTCATAAAGTTCGCCTCCTACTAATAAATTCCTAATAATCAATGATAAATATCTATATATATTATTTTATTTTATTATAATAAATATATAAATAAATTTAACGACGAGACCTATTATCGCTTTTTGCATGTCCTCGGAAATTTAAAGTAGGTGCGAATTCTCCCAATTTGTGTCCTACCATACGATCTGTTATATAAATAGGTAAATGTTCCTTTCCATTATGGATTGCAATAGTATGGCCAACCATTATGGGTATAATGGTAGATGCCCGGGACCAGGTTATTATTATTTCTTTTTCTTCTTTTGTGTTAAGCTT